TTCGTAAAGGATTCAATGCAGACTTTGATGGGGATCAAATGGCTGTTCATGTACCTTTATCTTTGGAAGCGCAAGCGGARGCTCGTTTACTTATGTTTTCTCATATGAATCTCTTTTCTCCGGCTATTGGAGATCCCATTTCGGTACCAACCCAAGATATGCTTATTGGACTCTATGTATTAACGATCGGGAATCGTCGAGGTATTTGTGCAAATAGGTATAATCCATGGAATCGCATAAACTATCAAAATGAAACAGTTAATGATTATAAGTATAAATATACTACGAAAGAGAAAGAGCCCTATTTTTGTAGTTCCTATGATGTACTTATAGTTTATCAGCAGAAACGAATCAATTTAGATAGTCCTTTGTGGCTTCGGTGGCGACTAGATCAACGTGTCATTGCCTCAAGAGAAGTTCCTGTCGAAGTTCAATATGAATCTTTGGGTACCTATCATKAAATTTATGGGCACTATCTAATAGTAAGACGTATAAAAAAACAAACCCTTTGTATATACACCCGAACCACTGTTGGTCATATTTCTTTTTCTCGAGAAATAGAAGAAGCCACACAGGGGTTTTGTCAGGCCTACTCATATGGTACCTAAGCTAAGGAATTATGTAATACCGCGGGAATTTKGATCTCTCCGGTTCAACTGGAATCATAATTCCTTAATTTCTACATGAATCGAGATCCAGTAAAGGAGGTCTTCGAATCACTGACTCAAACCCATTGGCGAATCCTACTCAGCGGAATGGAGAAGTACTTATGGCAGAATGGGCTGATCTGTTCTTTTACAATAAAGCGATAGATGGGTCTGCCATGAAACGACTTATTAGCAGATTAATAGATCACTTCGGAATGGCATATACATCGCACACCCTGGATCAAGTAAAGACTCTGGGTTTCCAGCAAGCCACTGCTACATCCATTTCATTAGGAATTGATGATCTTTTAACAGTACCTTCTAAGGGGTGGCTAGTCCAAGATGCTGAACAACAAAGTTTCATTTTAGAAAAGCACCATCATTATGGGAATGTACACACAGTAGAAAAATTACGCCAATCCATTGAGATATGGTATGCTACAAGTGAATATTTGAGACAAGAAATGCATCCTAATTTTAGGATGACTGATCCTTCTAATTCAGTCCATATAATGTCCTTTTCGGGAGCTAGAGGAAATGCATCTCAGGTACACCAATTAGTAGGTATGAGAGGATTAATGTCGGATCCCCAAGGACAAATGATTGATTTACCGATTCAAAGCAATTTACGCGAAGGACTTTCTTTAACGGAATATATCATTTCCTGCTACGGAGCCCGCAAAGGAGTTGTGGATACTGCTGTACGAACATCAGATGCTGGATACCTCACGCGTAGACTTGTTGAAGTAGTTCAACACATTGTTGTACGTAGAACAGATTGTGGCACTACCCGAGGCATTTCCGTGAGTCCTAGAAATGGGATGACGGAAAGAATTTGGGTCCAAACACTAATTGGTCGTGTATTAGCATACAATATATATATGGGCCCACGTTGCATTGCCGCTCAAAATAAAGATATTGGGGTTGGACTTGTCACTCGATTCATAACCTTTCGAACACAACCAATATATATTCGAACCCCCTTTCTTTGCAGGAGTATATCTTGGATCTGTCGATTATGTTATGGTCAGAGTCCCACTCATGGCGACCTGGTCGAATTAGGAGAAGCAGTAGGTATTATTGCGGGTCAATCAATCGGCGAACCGGGGACTCAACTAACATTAAGAACTTTTCATACCGGTGGAGTATTCACAGGTGGTACTGCAGAACATGTACGAGCTCCTTTTAAGGGAAAAATAAAATTCAATGAGGATTTGGTTCATCCCACACGTACACGTCATGGGCATCCTGCTTTTCTATGTTATATAGACCTGTATGTAACTATTGAGAGTCACGATATTCTACATAATGTGAATATTCCACCCAAAAGTTTTCTTTTAGTTCAAAACGATCAATATGTAGAATCAGAACAAGTGATTGCTGAGATTCGCGCTGGAACATCCACTTTCAATTTTAATAAAGTTAAAGAGAAAGTTCGAAAACATATTTATTCTGACTCAGAGGGAGAAATGCACTGGAGTACCGATGTGTACCATGCACCTGAATATAAATATGGTAATGTTCATCTCTTACCCAAAACAAGTCATTTATGGATATTATCAGGAGCTCTGTGCAGATCCAGTATAGTGCTTTTTTCGCTCCACAAGGATCAAGATCAAATGAATGTTCATTCTGTTGAACGGAGATCTATTTCTGACCTCTCCGTGACTAATGATCAAGTGAGACACAAATTGTTTAGTTCGAATCCTTACGGTAAAAAAGGGGGGGTTCTTGATTATTCAGGACCTGATCGAATCATATCCAACGGTCATTGGAATTTCATATATCCTACCATTCTCCACGAGAATTCTGATTTATTGGCTAAGAGGCGAAGAAATAGATTTCTCATCCCA